GAACTTCCTTTTGGTCCTGCCCGAACCCTACCTTCTTTTTTTGAACCCATATATAAAGAACTAAAAAAAAATATTCGAAAAGTGAAAAAGAATTATTTTCTACCTCTAAAAGTAAAAGTTTCAAAACCATGGGTTATCCAAATTTTTCCAGTTCTAAAACGAATAATGAATAAACTTGAAAAAGTAAACCCAATTTATTTATTTGAATTCAAGAAGGTGAAAGTATATGAACCAAATGAAAATGCAAAAGATTCAAAAGATAATAATAAGATTATTCCTGAATCGACCATGCAAATTCAATCTATGAATTGGACAAATTTTTTATTCATAGAAAATGAAATGAAAGATCTTGCTGATAAGACAATCATAATCAGGAATCAAATAGAAGAAATCGCAAAAGAAAAGAAAAAAAAAGTTCCAGCCTATGATGATAAAAGACCAGAATTAAAGAAAGATATTTGGCGGATATTCAAAAGAATAAATACTCGATTAATATGCAAATCACATTATTTTATGAAATCTTTCATTGAAAAAATATACATGGATATCCTGCTATGTATGGTTAGCATTTCGAAGGTCAATGCACAACTTTCAACAAAAAAAATTATCAATGAATCCATTTACAACGATGAAAGAAATCAAGAAGGAATTGATGAAACAGATCAACATACAATGAACTTTATTTCGACTATAGAAAAAGAAAAGGACTTTTCTAATCCTAGTAATAATTCAAATACTTATTACGATTTATCTTCCTTGTCCCAAGCATATGTATTTTACAAAATATCACAAACCCAATTACTTAACAACCATCACTTTAGATCTGTACTTCAATATCGCGGTACCCATCCTTTTATTAAGGACAAGATAAATTATTATTCTATAACCCCAGGAATATTTAACTCCAAATCAAGGTATAAGTATAAGAAAATAAAAAAGCCTGGAATGAATGAATGGAAAAACTGGTTAAAGGCTAATTATGCATACAATTTATCTCAGAGCAAATGGTCTCGATTAGTATTAGTAGCGAAAAAATGGCGAAAAAAAATCAATCAAAATTGTACGATTCACAATAAAGAATCAATGAAATTTTCTTCATATAAAAAAGAAAAAGACCGATCAATTCATTACAAAAAAGAAAATTTCTATACAGTGTATTTATGGCCGAATCAAAAAGAAAAATTAAAAAAGCAATATGTATATGATCTTTTATCACATAAATATATATATTATGGGGATAGTAAAGATTCCTCTATTTATAAACCAAAATTACAACTAAAAAGGAACCAAAAAATTCCATATAATTTCAACATACGGAAACCCGAATTGTTTTATGGAATTGATAATTCCATAGAAAAAAATTATGTTTTTAATAAGCATAAAAATCTGAATAGGAAATATTTTGATTGTAGAATTCTACATTTTTACCCGAAAAACACTATTGATGTAAATGATATCGATATTATTGACTTTACAAATGTACATATCGGTGCCAAACTTGAAAAAAATGCTAAGACTAAAAAAAAAAAAAATATTAATATAAAAAAATTGAAAAAAAAAGATCTTTTTTTTATTTCAAAACATCAAGAAAAAGAAACAAATCTATACAAAAAAAACAACTCCAATCAAAAAAGTTTTTTTGATTGGAGTTGGATGGGAATGAATCGAAAAAGGGAAAGAGTTTTTTGTAAAAAAAAAAAATCAAATCTGAAACTTTGGTTCTTCCCGGAATTCAGATTTCCTTTTGATACATATAAGGCATATAAGATTAAACCGTGGATCATCCCAATCAAATTACTTCTTTCCAATCAGAATTTAGATGAAAAAAAAAAAATTAGTCAAAATAAAAGTGTCAAAGATTCTATTTTAATAAAATTAAAAAACCAAGAAAAAAACGAAGAAAAGACAAATCTTGTGTCAGATCCAAGCAAACAAAACAAAAAAAAGCCTCTTCAAAAGGATTATGCGAGATCTGAAAGTAAAAAGAAAAAACGATGCAAGAAAAGCAAGGAATCAGAACTAGATTTATTCCTAAATAAATATTTAATTGTTCAATTAAGATGGAACAACTTCATTAATCATAAAATGACAAGAAATATCAAGGCATATTGTTTCTTACTTAGATTGATGGATCCAAGTTCTATAGCTCTAGCCTTAATTCGAAGAAAAGAGATGGATCTAGATGCAATCCTTAATAAAGATAATCTAACTCTTACAGACTTTTTAAAAAAAGGAATATTGATTATCGAATCAACTCGTTTAGCTTTTATAACGGGTGGAAAATTAATTATGTATCAAACCATAAGTATTTCATTGATCGATGGCGAAAAGAGTAATCACCAAATAAATATAAAATACAAAAAAAAAAAATATGTCAATAAGAAGAATTTTAATAAATCTACTGAACAACATGAAAATATGCTTGTGAATGGGAATCCAGATTATTATGATCTCCTTGTTCCTGAAAATATTCTATCTCCTAGACGTCGTAGAGAATTGAGAATTCTAATTTGTTTCAACTCTCCTAATTGGGATGTTGTGAATAGAAATAAAATATTTTACAATGAAAATAATATAAGAAACTCCACACAATTTCTGAATGAAGACAAAGGTCTTAATCTTAATATAGATTCAAATATAAAATATAAGTTGTTTCTTTGGCCCAATTACCGATTAGAAGATTTAGCTTGTATGAATCGCTATTGGTTTGATACCAATAATAGTAGTAATTTCAGTATGTCAAGGATACACATGTATACACGATTTAGAATTATCTAATTATCTAATAGTATATTTGATATACTTTATGTCACATGTCAATATTCACATGCCATTTTCCGTAGATGAAAAGTGAAGGATATATGTTATACTTTGCTACTTTGGTACATAAACATAACATAATATGTATTTACTTGTGTATCAATTCAATCTAAAAAGAAATTCACAGAATCTTTTTAGGTGCAAAAAAAGATTCTCTTTGGTAAATGTGTAAATGTATTATCCTTTTCTATCCAAATCCAATTTTCAATTGGATTTGGATAGAATCAAATAAAAAAACTATTTGGAAATGAATAAATTTTTATTTTTGTGTGTACTAGATTAAAAAAAATGGAAATAACATTATAATAATAATAATAAAAATAATATATATATTATTTTCTTTTTCATAATCGGAAAAATCCGTGGAAAAGAAAGAAAAAAAAGTTTTTTATGATAAAAAATTCATTCATTTCACTTATTTCACAAGAAGAAAAAGAAGAAAACAGAGGTTCTGTTGAATTTCAAGTATTAAGTTTCACAAATAAGATACAAAGACTTACTTCACATTTGGAATTGCACAAAAAAGATTTTTTATCAAAAAGAGGTCTACAAAAAATTCTGGGAAAACGTCGACGTATGCTGGCCTATTTGTCAAAGAAAAATGGAGTGCGTTATAAGAAATTAATTGATGAATTGGATATTCGAGAACCAAAAAATTGTTAATTTCATTGTTTAAATTTTTGAATTAGTAATTATTAGATTTTAAGATTTTACATTTGGACGAATCTACTTTATTGAGGAATTCGTGAAATAATGAATTAAGGAAGAAAAGGTATGACTGTACCGACTAAAAAAAAAGATTTCATGATCGTTAATATGGGTCCTCACCACCCATCAATGCATGGTGTTCTTCGACTAATTGTTACTCTCGATGGTGAAGATGTTATTGACTGTGAACCTATATTGGGTTATTTACACAGGGGTATGGAAAAAATAGCGGAAAACCGAACAATCATACAATATTTGCCTTATGTAACACGTTGGGATTATTTAGCTACTATGTTCACAGAGGCAATAACGGTAAATGCACCAGAACAACTGGAAAATGTTCAAGTACCTAAAAGGGCTAGCTATATCAGAGTAATTATGCTGGAGCTGAGTCGTATAGCTTCTCATTTGTTATGGCTTGGACCTTTTATGGCAGATATCGGTGCACAGACCCCCTTTTTTTATATTTTTAGAGAGAGGGAATTAATATATGATTTATTCGAAGCTGCCACAGGTATGCGAATGATGCATAATTATTTCCGCATCGGAGGCGTAGCAGCCGATTTACCTTATGGCTGGATAGATAAATGTTTAGATTTTTGTGATTATTTTTTAACAGGGATTCTTGAATATCAAAAACTTATTACACAAAATCCTATTTTTTTGGAGCGAGTCGAAGGAGTGGGTATTGTTGGTGGGGAGGAAGCGATAAACTGGGGTTTATCGGGACCAATGTTACGAGCTTCTGGAATACAATGGGATCTTCGTAAAATTGATAATTATGAGTGTTACAATGAATTCGATTGGGAAGTCCAATGGCAAAAAGAAGGAGATTCATTAGCTCGTTATTTAGTACGAATGGGTGAAATGAGGGAATCCATAAAAATAATTCAACAGGCCCTAGAAGGAATTCCTGGCGGACCCTATGAAAATTTAGAAGTCCGGCGCTTTGGTAGAGCAAAAAATTCCGAATGGAATGATTTTGAATATAGATTTATTAGTAAAAAACCTTCACCCAATTTTGAATTGTCGAAACAAGAACTTTACGTAAGAGTGGAAGCCCCAAAGGGGGAATTAGGAATTTATTTGATAGGAGACAATAGTATTTTCCCTTGGAGATGGAAAATTCGTCCACCCGGCTTCATAAATTTGCAAATTCTTCCTCAACTAGTTAAAAGAATGAAATTGGCTGATATCATGACGATACTAGGTAGTATAGATATCATTATGGGAGAAGTTGATCGTTGAAATGATAATTGATACGACAGAAGTACAAACTATCAATTCTTTTTCTACATCGGAATCCTTAAAAGAGGTCCATGGGCTCATATGGACTTTTGTACCCATTTTAATCCTTATATTGGGAATTACAATAGGGGTACTAGTAATTGTGTGGTTGGAAAGAGAAATATCCGCAGCGCTACAACAACGTATTGGGCCTCAATATGCTGGCCCCTTGGGAATTCTTCAAGCTTTGGCAGATGGAACTAAACTACTTTTAAAAGAAGATCTTCTCCCGTCTAGAGGAGACCTTCGTTTATTTAGTATTGGACCGTCTATAGTAGTCATATCGATTCTAGTAAATTATTTAGTAATCCCTTTTGGGTATCGCCTTGTTTTAGCCGATCTCAGTATAGGTGTTTCTTTATGGATCGCCATTTCAAGTATTGCTCCTATCGGGCTTCTTATGTCGGGGTATGGATCGAATAATAAATATTCTTTTTCAGGTGGTCTGCGAGCTGCTGCTCAATCCATTAGTTATGAAATACCATTAACTCTATGTGTATTATCAATATCTCTACGTGTGATTCGTTGAATATAAAATTTATACTTCTTTCCTTTACTTCTAGGAAAAAAGTTGAATGAATTGAATGGATATTTTTTTTATTCATGATTCAGGTCAATGAGTTAAACCAAATAGTTATATGAGTGAAACAAAACAACTTAGAAATTTGAAGTAAGAAGATAAAATCTCACTTCATATGTACAAGAATAAAATTGAAGTAAACATAAGCCGTGTAAAATGGTTATCCCAAGATTGAGATTCGTCATCATATCTTGAAGCGGGTATAAAAGATCGACTGTATGGAGTTTTCATTACTGTCTTGTATTTATTAACATGCCGTAGATCAATCAAAAATCAGTGGACAGTTAGGAACACAAAAGTACACAAAAGATTAGTAATGGAGATAATATAAGGTAGGGTATCAAAAAAAAAAAGATATTTCTGCATAAAATGAATCATAATAGAGGCTTTAAATTGGTAGAAATGATCAAGCGGTACTTTCCTATGATTCCGATCTAGAGTAATATTCCTATTCACTGATTAAAAAAAATAACTATTCAGAACGAATTAATCCTTTATTTATTTTTTCAAAGTACCCGCCTCTGAGATAGAAGAACAGGAATAAAAGAAATGAAATATAATATTCGAATGAATAAAAAAAATCTTTATTTTTTCTTTTTCCTATGCATATACATCCAAATAGATGAAATTATTATCATTATTTAATTTATGAAAAATTCCTCTAATTATTTTATTAATTTTTTTTTATTCTATTCATATAACGAATATTTGATTAAATAGTTTAAATTATTACCGAACAAAACAAAGAAAAACATACTTTGATTATAAGGGATGAGATGAATTCCGAAGCCTTTTTTTCTTATTTTTGCGAACGGAATTTCGTTGGTTTAATTTGGGACTCTCCGACAGATCTTTTTTTTTTCTACCCTAAAACAAAAGGAAGTGATAAGACCGAACCAGTCCTTACATTTATTTGTGGCCATAGAGGAGCCGTATGAGGCTGAGGTCTCATGTACGGTTTTGAAATAGCGATGGGAACAGTGTTGTTTTTATCGACTATAATTATCTAATAGTTCAAGTACAGTTGATATAGTTGAAACACAGTCCAAATATGGTTTTGGGGGGTGGAATCTGTGGCGTCAGCCCATAGGATTTATGGTTTTCATAATTTCTTCTCTAGCTGAATGTGAGAGATTGCCCTTTGATTTACCAGAAGCGGAAGAAGAATTAGTAGCAGGTTATCAAACGGAATATTCAGGTATCAGATTTGGTTTATTTTATCTTGCTTCGTACCTAAATCTATTAGTTTCTTCATTATTTGTAACGATTCTTTACTTAGGTGGGTGGAAGTTATCTATTCCATATATATCTGTTCCTGAACTTTTCGGAATAAAAAAAATAGCTGGAGTCTTTGGAATGACAATTGGTATCCTTGTTACATTAGCTAAAGCTTATTTGTTTATATTCATTTCTATCACAACAAGATGGACTTTACCCAGGATGAGAATGGACCAGCTATTAAATCTTGGATGGAAATTTCTTTTACCTATTTCTTTGGGTAATCTATTATTGACAACTTCTTCTCAACTTGTTTCACTATAAATTAAATAATAGAATACGATAAGAATATTCTAGATTCATAACCCCTTTCAAACAAGAGAAAGAAATATCAATTTATTCATGGATATCTACAATATGTTTCCAATGGTAACTGGGTTCATGAATTATGGTCAACAAACAATACGGGCTACAAGGTACATTGGTCAAAGTTTCATAATTACCTTATCTCACACAAATCGTTTACCTGTAACTATTCAATATCCTTATGAAAAATCAATTACGTCAGAACGTTTTCGCGGTCGAATTCACTTTGAATTTGATAAGTGTATTGCTTGCGAAGTATGTGTTCGTGTATGCCCAATAGATCTACCTGTTGTTGATTGGAAATTGGAAAGAGATATGAAAAAGAAACAATTACTTAATTATAGTATTGATTTTGGGGTCTGTATATTTTGTGGTAACTGTGTCGAGTATTGTCCAACAAACTGTTTATCAATGACTGAAGAATATGAACTTTCTACTTATGATCGTCACGAATTGAACTATAATCAAATTGCATTGGGTCGGTTACCAATATCAGTAATTGGAGATTATACAATTCAAATAGTTATGAATTCAACTCAAATAAAAATCGATAAAGATAAATCCCTTGATTCAAGAACGATTACCAATTACTAAAATTTTTTTGATATAAAGGATCAAAGCTTTTTTTGTCAATAACTACAAATATGATACTATTTATTTATTTTTGAGAATTCTTCTTTTATTTAAACTAATTATAATAATAAATTTCATTTATCGCGAGAATTTCAAAATATACAATTCTAAAGTTTTTTCTTTTGGATAAAAAAGTAAGTGTAATTAGTCCAATATATATAATTATATCTATTATATATATAATAGATAACTAATTATATATATATTCTATATAGTTATATCCATATTAAGATTTAATTCAATTAGGAAGGTATCATAAATTGGATAAACCTTTTTCCTTGACTATTTAGTAAAGTCATGATTTGACTTATTTTTTTTGTGGACATTTTATACATAATGGATTTACCAGGACCAACACATGATATTCTTGTAGCATTTCTGGGGTCAGTTCTTCTATTAGGGGGTATGGGAGTTGTATTACTTACCAATCCTATTTATTCTGCTTTTTCGTTGGGGTTGGTTCTTGTTTGTATATCTTTATTCTATATTTCATCGAACTCCTTTTTTGTGGCTGCTGCACAGCTTCTTATTTATGTGGGAGCCATAAATGTTTTAATTATATTTGCGGTAATGTTCATGAATGGTTCCGAATATTCTAATGATTCATATTTTTGTACCGTTGGAGATGGAGTCACGTCACTGGTTTGTATAAGTATTTTTTTTTCACTGATTACTATTATATCAGATACATCATGGTATGGAATTATTTGGACTACAAGATCAAACCAGATTATAGAACAGGACCTAATAAGTACTGCTCAACAAATTGGGATTCATTTATCGACAGATTTTTATCTTCCCTTTGAACTAATTTCAATAATTCTTTTAGTTTCCTTGATAGGTGTAATTACTATGGCTCGCCAATAATAAATATAGTTAGAATAAAAAAAATTATAGTTATAAAAATTTTAAATATGAAATTAAATATATAATAAAATCAAAAGGTTTAATAATTTTAGTTAAAATTGTTTACTTTCTTTTGTTTTGTAATTATAACTTCTAGTTAATTGAATCCCTTGAATTGTTGATATTGAAATGAATCGAGATTGATAAGGAGTTAGTCAATGATGTTCGAGCATGTACTTTTTTTGAGTGTCTATTTATTTGCTATTGGTCTCTATGGATTGATCACAAGCCGAAACATGGTTAGAGCACTTATGTGTCTTGAGCTTATACTAAATTCGGTTAATATTAATCTCGTAACATTTTCTGATATATTTGATAGTCGACAATTAAAAGGGAACATTTTCTCAATATTTATTATAGCCGTTGCAGCTGCAGAAGCTGCTATTGGACTTGCTATTGTTTCGTCGATTCATCGAAACAGAAAATCAACGCGTATCAACCAATCGAATTTGTTGAATAATTAATTAAAATTATCATGATCATATACTAAAAAATTTTATATTTTATTTCTATATCTATAGATTATTCATCTAATTAATATAGAAATAAAATATAAAATAAAATATAAAATAATATATATATATTATAATATAAATAAAATTAAATAAAAATAAAAAATATAAGAAAAATATAAGATTAATATATATTATATATATAACGTGTATTGTAAAATATATAGTATATATAATAACTAAGAAACTATAATATTATAATATATGAATTATATATTTATATTATTATGTATATATGATATATATATATATGGATACATATATGAAATTTGATTCAATATCAAATTGACTATTGAATTTCAATTTGACTATTTTACTAGATTAGTAAAGTATAATTAATACTAAACTAATTTATAATAATATAAATTAAATTAAATCTCTTTTATTTAGATTTAATTTTAGATATTTATATATTGATTTGAATATCAATTTATTTTGTTGGACCATTTTCATTCACACACCCGACTCGTATGATTATAATTTTTGAAACGAAAATTAAAGTCTCTTGGCTTTTTCTTATAAGCAGATTTAGAAAAATATTGATTCTTCCAATTTTAGTAAACCACTGCTTCGTCTGGTGTCTACAATATAACTACTACTTCTATACCAGATTGAAAATTTTTGATGTTCAAACCCAGGCTGTTATAGATTCAATGTCACATTCAGTAAAAATTTATGATACATGTATAGGGTGTACTCAATGTGTACGAGCTTGCCCTACGGATGTGTTGGAAATGATACCGTGGGACGGATGTAAAGCTAAGCAAATTGCTTCCGCACCAAGAACCGAGGATTGTGTAGGTTGTAAGAGATGTGAATCCGCTTGTCCAACGGATTTTTTGAGTGTCCGTGTCTATTTATGGCATGAAACAACTCGCAGCATGGGACTATCTTATTGATACGTTACAAAAAAAATACACTTTAATTATTTGATTCCTCTTTACCGACAAAAGCTCGTATTCAGAATAGAATAATATATTTTATTAAGTACGGGCTTTTGTGGTCAAAAACGTATCTTGTCTTTATCACGAATAATTTTCCTTGGCTAACAATACTTGTTGTTTTGCCGATATCCGTCGGCTCTTGCATTTTTTTTCTTCCTTATAGAGGAAATAAGATGTTCAGGTGGTATGCTATAGGTATTTGCTTGTTAGAACTCCTTTTAATGACCCACGTTTTCTGTCATCATTTCCAATTGGACGATCCATTAATCCAATTGGAAGAAGATTTTAAATGGATAGATATTTTTGATTTTCACTGGAGACTGGGAATCGATGGACTTTCCATAGGACCCATTTTACTGACAGGATTTATCACCAGTTTAGCTACTTTAGCAGCTTGGCCAGTTACTAAAAATTCACAATTGTTCTATTTTCTCATGCTAGCAATGTACAGCGGTCAAATAGGACCATTTTCTTCTCGAGACCTTTTACTTTTTTTCATGATGTGGGAGTTAGAATTAATTCCTGTTTATTTACTTTTATCCATGTGGGGAGGAAAGAACCGTCTCTACTCGGCGACAAAGTTTATTTTGTACACGGCGGGAGGCTCCATTTTTCTTTTAATAGGGGTTCTGGGTATGGGTTTATATGGTTCTAATGAACCTACATTAGATTTTGGAAAATTAGCTAATCAATCATATCCTGTGGCATTGGAAATAATATTATATTTTGGATTCCTTATTGCTTATGCCGTCAAATTGCCGATTATACCTCTACATACTTGGTTACCCGATACCCATGGAGAAGCACATTACAGTACATGTATGCTTCTAGCTGGAATCTTATTAAAAATGGGAGCATATGGACTTATTCGAATCAATATGGAATTATTATCCCACGCTCATTCCATATTTTCTCCCTGGTTGGTAATAATAGGAACTATTCAAATAATCTATGCAGCTTCGACCTCTCTCGGTCAACGGAATTTGAAAAAGAGAATAGCCTATTCTTCTGTATCTCACATGGGTTTTACAATTATAGGAATTGGTTCCATAACCGGAATCGGGCTCAATGGTGCTATTTTACAAATACTCTCTCATGGATTTATTGGTGCTGCACTTTTTTTCTTGACGGGAACGACTTGTGATAGAATGGGTCTTGTTTATCTCGACGAAATGGGGGGGGTATCGATTCCAATGCCAAAACTTTTTACCATGTTCAGTAGTTTTTCAATGGCTTCTCTTGCATTGCCGGGAATGAGTGGTTTTGTTGCAGAATCATTAGTTTTTTTTGGAATAATTACTAGTAAAAGATTTCTTTTAATGTCAAAAATACTAATTACTTTTGTAATGGCAATAGGAATGATATTAACTCCTATTTATTTATTATCTATGTTACGTCAGATGTTCTATGGATACAAGTTATTTCATGTTACAAATTCTAATTTTTTGGATTCTGGACCACGAGAACTATTTGTTTCAATCTGTATCTTTTTACCTATACTAGGGACTGGTATTTATCCCGATTTCATTCTCTCATTATCAGTTGATAGGGTACAAGCTATACTATCTAATTATTTTTATCGATAGTCTTTCATTAAAAATATGGAAATCAAATTTTTTTTGTCTTTTTTTTTTATTTTCCGCTTTTAAACGCCGAACAATGCAAAAGAATTAAATGAATTAAAAATCTCAATTTTAATCAGATACATTTCGAGTTTTTTAGAACCCTTTGAACTATTTCTGGTTCAAAGGGTTCTAAAAAACTTGCACAAAGAAAGAACTTTCACTATATATTTATATATAAATATGGGTATGGGGTGATGTTTTGTTCTTATATGTACTCGTTATTTTATGTAGTTTATTCAATTATTTAGTATTTTAGATGTTAATGTGAATGAACCATAACTATGTAGACCTATCCCTAATAGATTGATTCCAAAATAGCATATCCAAATTATAAGGAATCCCATAGAAGCCACAAGTGCCGAATTTGTACCCTGCAAACTTTGATTTGTACTAGTTCTAGTATGTAAATAAATTGCGAATATGATCCAAGTAATAAATGCCCAAGTTTCCTTGGGGTCCCAACTCCAATACGATCCCCATGCTTCATTAGCCCATACTGCTCCACAAAGAATTCCTATGGTTAAAAAGGTAAACCCTAAACTAATGACACGATAACTCAAATAATCCAAACGTTGAGTTAATTGATATTTATAATAATTTCGAAATGAAAGAAAAGAAGTGTTTATAAAAACACTTCTTTTTTCATTCCAATAGTTAATCTTACCAAAGATAAATTTCTTAATTAAGAAATTTTTTACTTTACCATTACAAAAAATATTGATGTTTTTTCGAAATGTAATGACTAGAAGAGCCACTGAGAATAATGATCCACATAAAAGAGCGGCATAGCTTAATAACATCATACTTACGTGCATCATTAACCACTGAGATTGTAGAGCAGGTACTAATATTACAGATTGGTGCATTTCAGTTAAAAGACCCGACGTGGCAAAGCCTTGTGTGAAAATGGTACTTGATGCAGTTATTGTGTTTAAATCATTTTTATGATTCCCCATCTTGTAAATGATATGAATAATGGATAAACTACACGAAAGGAAAATTAATGACTCGTATAAATTACTTAAGGGAAAATGTCCCGAAGAAATCCAACGAGAAACCAATAATCCCGTTATAGATAAAAAAGTAGCTATCATTCCTTTTTCTGATGAATCAGGCAATCCTACGCTTTCGTGGACAAAAAAGGTCATCAAATAAATCGTAATAACAATTGAAATTATCGAAAAAGAGATATGAGTCAATATATGTTCTAAAATTGTAAATATCATAAAAAGGAGTTCCATAAGAGAATTGAAATCGAGAATTGAATACATTATAGGAGCCATTGTATAGGATCCATTGTGTCTATTTTAGAGGATTTTTTTGATAGGATAGGATGCCGCCACTCGGACTCGAACCGAGATGCTCTAGCACTGCTTCCTAAGAGCAGCGTGTCTACCAATTTCACCATGGCGGCTTACTTGAAATAATAATAGTAAATTTATGTTGAATCGTCGAGATTCAAAGATTCAATATAGTTTATAAAACAAAACATTAGAATCGATGAATCTTTATTCATTGAAATTTATATGATAATTTGAATCTTTATTAAATAAACAATAAAATAATCTTTAGTTAGTATCGTGTATCGTATTGTTGTAAGTTCGGTTTTAATAATGAACTTTGGTATACTAAAAACTAAGTTTTCAAAAAAGCAGTTAAAACTCCATAGTTTTAGACTGAGCTATAGAACCGGGAATTGTTCCTTTTATTTTTATTTTTTTGGATTCGTTTTTATTTATCCAATGTTATTTTATAGATTCAAACAAAACGAAAAAAATAAAATGTATTATTTAATGAAGAAAATTAAATAACTAGGATTTTCTATGTATAACAATTTGATTGCTAAATCATAAGAATTTATCATTGTCTAACAATTTAGATAATATTTTATTATTATCAAAGTAAAGTATTAATATCTTTCATTATTATATTTAATTATATATTTATATATATATATATATATAATAATTATATAATAATGGTAAGATTTACCAAATTAATTAGGTTTTTAGTTAACCATATAACAAATAAAACAACAAAATTTGTATTTCTATCACGATCATACTCTACTTTTCACAATAGAAATTTTTTTTCTATTGTGAAAAGTAGATACAAAAAAACCCCAAACCCAATATACATACCCTTATTCTACATATCACATCCACATACGATATTTATATACCACAGCAATTAGTTCCAACTGATCCTGTTTGATGATATTGAGGAGTTCAATACACTAATTAATGTTAATCATTTATTTTAAAATAAATGACGTTTTCCGGGGTATGTCAATTCCGATTATTCCACGACTTTATTATTTGTTTGTTGTACAAAAAAACTTTTTGAACGTCCGGTAGAAACCGATTTTGCTAAAGAAAAAGCCTTTACTGCAGCTAAATTTCCTTTTTTCTTCCAAATATTTTTACGAATACGTTTTTTTGACATAGAAGTACGTTTTTTGGGGACTGCCATTCAAAAAAAGGGTTACTTATTTTTATCATTGTATGTGAAAGACATGTATTGTTCAAAATGAATTGTTCCTTTTAGCCGTTATCCATATTTATTCCGTAGTAAAATAGTAAAAAACATTTAATTTTTCAAACACATTAAAAAAAACCTATGAAAACATAAACATATAATAATAATAAAATTAAAAAATGGAAACATACACATTAATATATTTAAAATATAAATAATTTAATCATATATATGATATATATATAATATATATATGGATCATAGTAATTACGCATATGTATATGTATACATACCCTATGACATATATAATATAGCTAAGGTATAGCTAAGAAAAAAAAAATACAAGTACAAGAAAGGAAGGAAATTGTTTTTTATTAATTGATTAAGGTAAGAATGCCATACCCATAATTGAAATTACAATTCGAATTAGTAGTTAATCTGTTAACTAAGATATTTGATTACCCGATAACAATAATCTTATTTATTTTTTTAATTTAAATTAAAAGTACGGATCGTACTATCTATATTCGAATTAAGTATTCCTTTTGGTATAACCATTTTTCCTTAATATACTATATTATATAATATGCCTATAAATTACCAGGATGGAATATTGTATTATTCCAGTTTTAGTAGAATGATTAAAAATTTCATTTTTTATTATGGAACATACATATCAATATGCATGGATAATAACTTTTCTTCCACTTCCAGTTACTATGTCAATAGGATTTGGGCTTATACTTATTCCGACAGCAACAAAAAATATTCGTCGTATATGGGCTTTTCCTAGTATTTTTTTCTTAAGTATAGCTATGGTATTTTCAGCCAATTTATCTATTCAAGAAATAAATGGAAGTTCCATCTATCAATATCTATGGTCTTGGACCATCAATAATGATTTTTCCTTAGAGTTCGGATATTTAATCGATCCACTTAGTTCGATTATGTCAATACTAATTACTACTGTTGGAATTATGGTTCTTATTTATAGTGACAATTATATGTCCCATGATCAAGGATATTTAAGATTTTTTGCTTATATGAGTTTTTTCAATGCTTCTATGTTGGGATTAGTTACCAGTTCAAATTTGATAAAAATTTATGTTTTTTGGGAACTAGTGGGAATGTGTTCTTATTTATTAATAGGATTTTGGTTCACACGACCGACTGCAGCAAGTGCTTGTCAAAAAGCTTTTGTAACTAATCGTGTAGGGGATTTTGGTTTATTATTAGGAATCTTAGGTTTTTATTGGATAACTGGTAGTTTTGAATTTCGGGATTTGTTCGAAATAACTAACAACTTGATACACAATAATGGGGTCAGTTCTTCATTTGCTACTTTGTGTGCCTTTTTATTATTCCTCGGTGCAGTTGCTAAATCCGCGCAATTCCCCCTTCATGTATGGTTACCTGATGCAATGGAAGGACCTACTCCTATCTCGGCTCTTATACACGCTGCTACCATGGTAGCAGCGGGAATTTTTCTTGTAGCTCGACTTCTTCCTCTTTTCATATCCATACCTTACATAATGAATATTATTTCTTTAATAGGTGTAATAACAGTACTATTAGGAGCTACCTTGGCTCTTGCTCAAACAGATATAAAAAGAAGTTTAGCCTATTCTACAATGTCTCAATTGGGTTATATTATGTTAGCTCTAGGTCTAGGTTCTTATCGAGCTGCTTTATTCCATTTGATTACTCACGCCTATTCTAAAGCTTTATTATTTTTGGGATCCGGAGCCATTATCCATTCAATGGAACCTGTTGTTGGATATTCACCAGATAAAAGTCAGAATATGATTCTGATGGGCGGTTTAAAAAGATATGTTCCAATTACAAGAACTACTTTTTTATTAGGTACACTTTCTATTTGTGGTATTCCACCTCTTGCTTGTTTTTGGTCCAAAGATGAAATTCTTAATGAGAGTTGGTTGTATTCACCAATTTTTGCAATAATAGCTTGTTTCACAGCAGGATTAACTGCATTTTATATGTTTCGCGTGTATTTACTTACTTTTGATGGGCATTTACGCATAAATTGTAAAAATTACAGTAGCACCAATAATAGCTCGTTCCATTCAATATCTTTATGGGGAAAAGAAGTTCCAAAAAAAGTTGATAGAAATTTTCTTTTATCAAAAATAGAAAATATGGTCTTCTTTTTTTCAAAGGATAGATATAAAATATCTAGTAATCTAAAAAAAAGAAGACCATATTCTTTCGAAAAAAAGTACACTTATACTTCTATGTATCCTCACGAATCGGACAATACTATGCTATTTCCTCTGTTTGTTTTGGTACTATTTACTTTGTTTGTTGGAACAATAGGAATTCATTTTGATTATGGAATAATATATTTTGATATATTATCAAAATGGTTAACTCCATCGATAAATCTTTTACATCCCAATGCGAGTTATTCCGTGGATTGGTATGAATTTTTTACAAATGCAATTTTTTCGGTAAGTATAGCTATTTTTGGACTATTAATAGCATATGTTTTATATGGGTCTGCTTATTCATTGTTCCAAAATTTGGAATTCATTAATTCATTTATAAAAGGAGGTCCTAAAAGAATTTTCTTGGACAAAATAAAAAATAGAATATATAATTGGTCCTACAATTGTGGTTATATAGATATTTTTTATACTAGAGTTTTTACCTTGGGTATAAGGGGATTAACCAAACTAACTCAGTTTTTTGATAGAAATATAATTGATGGAATTATCAATGGGGTTGTTGTTGCAAGTTTATTTATAGGGGAAGGAGTTAAATCTACGGGGGGTGGACGAATTTCTTCTTATCTATTTTTGTATTTATTTTATGCATCAATATTTTTATTTATTTTTTTATTCTTTTATAATTTATTTTAATTTAATATTTATTTAATTTCTATTTTTTAATTTTTCTTTTTGATTCGGCCATAAATACACTGTATAGAAATTTTCTTTTTTGTAATGAATTGATCGGTCTTTTTCTTTTTTATATGAAGAAAATTTCATTGATTCTTTATTGTGAATCGTACAATTTTGATTGATTTTTTTTCGCCATTTTTTCGCTACTAATACTAATCGAGACCATTTGCTCTGAGATAAATTGTATGCATAATTAGCCTTTAACCAGTTTTTCCATTCATTCATTCCAGGCTTTTTTATTTTCTTATACTTATACCTTGATTTGGAGTTAAATATTCCTGGGGTTATAGAATAATAATTTATCTTGTCCTTAATAAAAGGATGGGTACCGCGATATTGAAGTACAGATCTAAAGTGATGGTTGTTAAGTAATTGGGTTTGTGATATTTTGTAAAATACATATGCTTGGGACAAGGAAGATAAATCGTAATAAGTATTTGAATTATTACTAGGATTAGAAAAGTCCTTTTCTTTTTCTATAGTCGAAATAAAGTTCATTGTATGTTGATCTGTTTCATCAATTCCTTCTTGATTTCTTTCATCGTTGTAAATGGATTCATTGATAATTTTTTTTGTTGAAAGTTGTGCATTGACCTTCGAAATGCTAACCATACATAGCAGGATATCCATGTATATTTTTTCAATGAAAGATTTCATAAAATAATGTGATTTGCATATTAATCGAGTATTTATTCTTTTGAATATCCGCCAAATATCTTTCTTTAATTCTGGTCTTTTATCATCATAGGCTGGAACTTTTTTTTTCTTTTCTTTTGCGATTTCTTCTATTTGATTCCTGATTATGATTGTCTTATCAGCAAGATCTTTCATTTCATTTTCTATGAATAAAAAATTTGTCCAATTCATAGATTGAATTTGCATGGTCGATTCAGGAATAATCTTATTATTATCTTTTGAATCTTTTGCATTTTCATTTGGTTCATATACTTTCACCTTCTTGAATTCAAATAAATAAATTGGGTTTACTTTTTCAAGTTTATTCATTATTCGTTTTAGAACTGGAAAAATTTGGATAACCCATGGTTTTGAAACTTTTACTTTTAGAGGTAGAAAATAATTCTTTTTCACTTTTCGAATATTTTTTTTTAGTTCTTTATATATGGGTTCAAAAAAAGAAGGTAGGGTTCGGGCAGGACCAAAAGGAAGTTCTGTTTCCGTTCCCCAAACTGTTAAAAAACTAGAATTTTCTTGTTTTACTTTTTTTTTCATTGGATCTCCATGATGAGATCGTAGTTTAGATCTTCGCCAAGGTTTTAAACGGAAAGGAAATAGAATTTTTACCTGAAGACCATCTGTTAACCAATCTTGAGGAAATTCTGTTTCTGATAGTGGAATACCGTTATACGTACATTTAACATGCATTTCACTCTTCCAGTCCTTAAAATCCTCATACCACTCGGGGTATTGGAATAATAACATACGTCCAACATTTTTAGCTATTATCAATGAAGGCAATATAATGTTTTTTCTAAGAAAAGCGTGGATCAGGAGTATCAAACTTCTTATTGCTTGAGCAAATATAACGCTATCCCAAATTTCTGCTATTGCCATTCGTTCATTTTCTTCTTCTCTCTTCTTCTCGTTTTCATCGAGAGCCTTCAGAGTTTTCTTCATCTTTTCTTTCTCAAAATCGTCAATTTTTAATTCCGTTTTTGGTTTTTTCTTCGCAAAATTCCTAAAAATAGACTTAATATTTTGATCGATCTTGTTTAAAAGAGAAAAAAAAAATATGTTTTCTACTCGATCAAAAAAAAGCGGAGAATTTACATATGCTTGGAATGTGTTCCAAATAACTGTTTTACGTCTTTGAGCGCGTAAGGATCCTTTGATTAGACCTCGACGAAAATCAGGTTGTTGTGAGTAACGTATCAAAGCCAACTCGTTTATTTCATCATCGTTAGTCTCGGGATTCACGCTGTAGTCAGTATAAATCACCACTCGTCTGGCTTTTCTTGTACGAATTTCCTGATCTTGTTTCATTAGTTGCTCATGTTCATCTTCTTCATCTTCATCCTGTGCTAGTGCTTCTAACTCTTCAGTTAGTTTGTATAACCGTTGAGGAATTTTTTGAATGATTTTTTCTTTAAGGATTTCTTCTCCTTCTTCAATGATTTCTTCTCCATTGGTTGTAATTATATCGAATATGGATTTCAAAGATTTTGCTTTATTTTCTGAATTTCTTTTTATTTCTTCTTCCAATAAAGAAGATTTTTTCAAATGAGAATTGGGTATGTACTCAAAAGATAATTGATCAATTGACGTTAACGAATTAATAATATAATTCCATGGTGATTTTTCATTAAGTGGATTTTTTTCATGTTCAAATTCTTGGTAATTATTAGAAATCGAAAATAGCCCATGAAGCTTATTTATCCAAACTATTTTCGTGGAATTTTCTTTCGAAGTAATTAAATGATTCATGGTTGTATGTGAATAGAATTTGTTTATTTTTCCACGATATGCGCCATTCAAAAGAGGATCATATGCTTTTGGCAAGTATTCTTGTTTATTCTCATCATTGCATAATCTGGTCCTTTTTTCTAGTATATCTAGAGTAAGAGATACTTTTTCTTTTTCTATAATTTTTATTCTACTTATTAATTCATTACTCAAGTTGTACTTTTTTTGCTCATTGGTAGAAACCCAATAATTATATAGGTCTTCATGGATAAATTTTTCTGTCGTGTACAAAGAAATTTTACGTTCTATCATTTTTGAAAAAATCAATAAACTAGGTGGATATGTAAAAGATATTGTTTGTTTTCCATCACTTAAACATGTATAAAAAAAATATTGTGACATTTCATTTCGTATAGAACGTGCAAGTCGATTATTTTGTATATACCGTGATGGACGATTCCACCGCTTATAATTGAAAAGAAAAGTTACAAGAGATTTTTCAAAAGGATACGTTTTTTCCACTCGGATCTCTTCCGTTTGATCTATTTTGTCCGGATCCTCCTTTTCTTCCCAATAAAGGG